ATGTTAATCGTAAATAAGAAGATTGTTTACGAATAAAAACTAAGAAAAATTCCCATTCAAATACATAAGAATTGTATAGGAACCGAAATAATCTTTTATTTTCTTTTGAAAAAACGTAAATAGATTTATTCTGAGTAATGAGAAGACTATTCAAATTATGATATTCGTGAAGAAAGAACCGCAATAAATGTAAAAAAGGAACATCTTGAATCCAGCATTGAAGAATTTGAACCAAGATTTCCATATGTATGGGATGAGGTATTAGTATATCTGAGACATAATTTAAATGTGATAATTTGTCCTCTAAAAAGGGAAAAATGGAATGAATTGATCGTAAATTATGATATTTTGGTATTTCTTTTTCTTCGAAATAAGATACTAATCGCAACGAGAATGGAATTTCTACAATAATTGCAAAACTTTCTGATATCATTTGAGAATGAAAATGAGAAAAAAAAAAATTATTGTGGTTGTATCCAACGAATCGATTTTGATTAGAATCATTAACCAAAGAAATCAAAAAATTCTGTTGATAGATTCGAGTAATTAAACGTTTTACAAGTACTAAACTAGATTTATTGTCATAACCAAAAACTTCCACAGGTTCGTAAAAAACCGAACCATTTAACCCATGATTATGAGCAAGTGCATAAATATATTCCTGAAAGAGTAGCGGATATAGGAAGTGTTGTTGCCGAGATCTATCCTTTTCTAAATATCCTTGTAATTCTTCCATTGACTTACATTTTTTCTACTTGAAACAAAAACAGTAGGCATTTCTTGGGTTATCAAATTATACATAGTGCAATATGGTCAGAACAAGGTATGTATTATGTACAAAAAAATATATATACCCCGGAAACAGAAAGTCCAATCAACAGATCTTTTTCCTCTCCCCTTCTATCTAATGGGTTTATCCTCGTTATAATTATTAGAGGTTCCAAAATCTTTTATTTTTGCAACCCGATCGCTCTTTTGACTTTGGAACAAATTCTTTTTGTCAGTATACTGTTTCTTCTACACATTCGTTTCCAATCTATAATAGAGAATAGTTAGGATTTTTAAAAAAATAAAAAAAAAAGAATCAAAGGACCACTCACAGGAGAACCTTTTCCCGCATCAGGCACTAATTTTTTTTAACGTCTAATTAGATCGGGTAATTATTCAAATAAAGAATAGAAGCTCGTTGCTTTTTTTTACCAGAATTGGAGCCGTAGGGCTCTATCCATTTATTCACTAAACCCAACTGTCAATGTGAATTTTTTTTGTCTTCCTCCTAAAATAAAAACCAAATTTTGGAATGATCTGGTAAGGATTGACTCAGAATTCTACTAAAAAAAAATAGGAATCTAATAAGAAATTAAGAAATTCCATTTTCTTCTTATTATTACGACATGCTGTTTTTTCCATCCATTACCTTTCAGGATCAGTCGCGGTTTTATAGACTCTACCAATAGTCTGGACGAATTCATTGCTTCATCCAAATGTGTAAAAGATCATAGTCGCACTTAAAAGCCGAGTACTCTACCGTTGAGTTAGCAACCCAGATAAATATGATTTGTAGATACGATCGAAATAAAAAAATAAATGGATCGGATTCAAAAATAAAAAACAACGGATTCAAAATAGAAATATCAAAATTTACAGACCGCCCATTTTCTCAAAATTTTTGATTTTCGTTAAGAAAATACATCTTGCATATGTATAACAGTAAATTCGGCAAACCCATCATTTGATTGAAGTAAAGGAAAACCAAATTAGGGGTCGGAATAAACAGATCCGCTTATCTACGATCGAATTATATTTGTTCGATACAACATTGTCAATATGAATGGAAAACAAATTCAATTTAATTAATAATTAATTAAGTATTGTATTTAAGTATTAAGTAAATCAAATAAGAATTCGTGTTGGATTGGCACAACATAAATAAGAAATTTAGATGAAAAAAAATAAGGAAAAGGTAGAGAAAAAGTATGAATACAACAAGAAAAGAGCAAATTTTGAGTAACTAATTGCCCAAAATAGATACTAGTTACCTTTTCTTTTTTATTTATTAATTATTAAAAGAAATTTTGTTTTTTTTTCTTTATGAAGGTCTTTCTTTAACTTTAAATAATTCTGCCTTCCTTAAAATATCATGAACAGTTCCTGTAGGTTGAGCACCTTTTTCAAGGAAATAACGAATGGCAGGAACATTTAAATAAGTTTGATTCTGTATCGGATCGTAAAAACCCACTTTTTGAAGATCTCTTCCTTCTCTTCGGGATCGAACATCAATTGCAACGATTCGATAGATCGCTCATTGGGATAGATGTAGATAAATAATACCCCCCCTAGAAACGTATAGGAGGCTTTCTCCTCATACGGCTCGAGAAAAAATGATTCTAATATTTCTGTATATTCTGTATATAATGGCAAATAGATCCATAAAATCATGAAGTCGACTATAATTTGAGTTATAATTTGAGTCGTTTTTTGTTCTTACTTACAGATACAGAAAAAAAGAAATATCATTCGTACTCATAACTCAAGTTGGGCAATTCTGAAAAAGTGCGAAGGTAACTCTTTAGACATTTCTTGAGTCGTCTCTAACCTCTTTTGTTTGTCTCGTCTCGAATCTATTTTTCTTCTTCATTATACTAAAATTAAATAAAATTATTGAGACAATTGAAAATAGTGTTTCCTTGTTCCGGAATCCTTTCTCTTTACTTTGTAAAATCATTAGGTTTAGACATTACTTCGGTGATCCTTATTCCTTTTCAAAATGGCAGCAACATACCTTTTGTTTTTTGTTATTTCTTTCTATGAATAATACGAAAGATTTATTATAATACACTTTTCATTTTAATCGAAAAAGTTTTACCAATTTCGACAAATTTGACTTTTTTATTTTATTTCAAACTTGTTCGAATTTTAACCCTTCGATTTCGATATTGAGGATATATTTACAAAGTTGGTCTAACTTATTAATTGTTACTAACCCTAGATTCTTCCCCCCGAGAAATGAATCAATACTTTTTGTTCGAGCTCCATTATGTACTATTCCTATTTACCAACCCAACACAAATTAGGTTCCTAGCAAGAACAGAACAAACTATGTCGATTCAAGAGCATCTTCATTCCTATAGAAAATGGTGGATGTAAGAATCCACAACGAATCATGTCCTTCAAGTCGCACGTTGCTTTCTACCACATCGTTTCAAACGAAGTTTTACCATAACATTCCTCTGATTAAATTTCGAACCGGTATGGAATTGATTCAATATGGAATCATGAATAGTCATTGGCTCAAATGAAACAGATTTCTAAAAAAGACGAATAAACGCGTTTACTTAAGTCTTATTTACATCTTCAACAGATTGTTCGGGATGATGAATCATAAAAAGGATCATCCCCCCCTTTTTTTCGAATACATAAATGAAAAAGTAAAGGCCTTTACTTAATAGAATAATAGAATAGATTTTCAATTCCGGAACAAAATAAGTTAGTAACCAAATATAAGCTATTCCGATGACTCGAAAAGGTCGGAAGTCTCTCTATAATATAGATTTTTCACACTTATTCAAGTACCAAGGGTTCACAAAAATGAAGATTCAAAATTCTTTCTTTCATCTGAAAGAGAAAATCTGAATCAAGAATAAGAGGAATCTAATCTTTTCATATCCATCATATACAACGAACAATTGTTACTGGGAGTAATCATGGATATTTAAAGGATCACAGATCCTTTTGACTTAACCAAGGGAAGGGGCTGCTGTTACTGAAATAGAACAATACAATAATAATACATAATATCTATTATACAGCATACAGACCTATTTTGTTTTACTTCAGATTCAAGAATCTTTCCTCCAATTCCATAAAAGACGAACGATGAAATGCAATTAATACAAAAAACTACGTAATCTTTAGTCTCCACATAAAGTGTGGAATTGGGATACACCATTTATTTTCTTTAGGCTTTCCTTGGGGAATGGAATAGAAAAAAAACCTTTTTTTTTTCTATTTCAATTAAGAATGCACCATGTGCGAATTCCCATTTCACGGGTATGGAACACAAGGTTTCCCTAAGTAACTAACTTCAATATGAATATGAGTATGAGCATACTCTGAATGGGAATGATCCACCTCCAATTCTTTTTTGAATTCAAAATTCAAAGAAATATTTTGATTTCTACCCGTACATTGAATTCAGAACAAAGAAGGGGTTGGGTCACACATTATATATATCCAATATATATATCCAATATCCAAGCAAGATTAAACAGAAAATTGTTAAAGAGAAGAATCTTTCGTTTCTGATGGAGACGATCTGGGACGGAAGGATTCGAACCTCCGAATAGCGGGACCAAAACCCGTTGCCTTACCGCTTGGCCACGCCCCATTTAGATTTATATTCGACACTAATAAAGACTAATATTGGTATTGGTCATTCGTCAATCCCAGCCCAAATACATATGAAATACATTGTTGCTAGGATTCAACACATGTAAATATAGAATCACAAAAAATTATTGATCAAATTATTGATCATTACATAAAATTCAATTAAGATATTGTACGAAACTATAATTCCTTGTATTCTCATTTGAGAATGAAAGGAAAGATTTTTGATTTGGGAGAGTTCGAAGAAAAAGAAGGATTTTTTGACCCGCCTTTTTATTTTTCCTTCATAAAAAGAACTCAACCAAAATCCAATTTTCTAATCTACAAGAATGAAATGTTTGTTATGCTTAATATCTTTAGTTTAATCTGTATCTGTCTTAATTCCACCCTTTATTCGAGTAGTTTTTTCTTCGCTAAATTGCCGGAGGCTTATGCCTTTTTCAATCCAATCGTAGATTTTATGCCTGTCATACCTCTACTATTTTTTCTATTAGCTTTTGTTTGGCAAGCTGCTGTAAGTTTTCGATAAAATTTGGAATACTCTGCATAATTCATGATTTATTCGAAAAAATCAATTCTAAAATAAAAATTGATAAGATCAGATAAGTTTTATATTATGAACCCTCGATTCAAAAATAGAAATTCTTGTATATTGAATTGAATGACCGCGGTGAGAAATTTGGATCAACTTATTTCCTCGTTCTTACATTCCAGTAAACAAGGACTTTCGAAGAACCCACAATACCCAATAACGGATATGGCCAAACATTTTTGGTAATGAAGGAATCAGAACCTTTCTTTTCTTAACCTTTCTTTTCTTATTACCTTATTACAAAGTGGAAAGAAATTTGTTGAAAATTACTTTTTTTTTTTCAAGATTCAAGAAAAGACTTCATTTTGGGGGTGTTATGCAAAAATAACGTATGTGATAAAAAATAGGCAATCTATTTCCTTTTTCCCCAAAAAATAATCTTGGAGATTGTGTAATGCTTACTCTCAAACTCTTCGTTTACACAGTAGTGATATTTTTTGTTTCTCTCTTCATCTTCGGATTCTTATCTAACGATCCGGGCCGTAATCCTGGACGTGAGGAATAAAAAATGTTGAGTTTTCTTTATTTTTTTTTTTTTATTCCATACATTTAACATTTACCTATGATGAAAAAAAAAAGGATCCCATTTTTTCCAATTTGAAAGTCTGAAGTGATCAGAGGGAACGGAGAGAGAGGGATTCGAACCCTCGGTACAAATAACTCGTACAACGGATTAGCAATCTGCCGCTTTAGTCCACTCAGCCATCTCTCCCAATTCAAAATTGCATTTTTTTTTATATGATGTGAAGTAAAAAGATTGAAAAAAAAAAACTTCGTTTTCTTTTTTTCATTATTTATTAGTAATAATTTATTATAAGATAGGATAAAGTAACGATAATAATATCAAAATATTAGAAATAATATATTTGAATAATATATTCAAAACAAATTTGAAATTCTATATAAAAATGGATAAGATATCTACGAATTTGATCAGTAATTCAATTTAGATAATGATTCGAAACAGAGATCTTATCCCCGATAGAATAGATATAGACAGAATCCCTTACTTCATTTCTTTAATTTTGTAAGAAAGGTTCATTCCCCCGGCCTGGTTAAGTACTGGCCGGGCCATTACATTATTTCTTTTTTTGTTCTGATAAATCATTTCATAGATCAAACAATTTAATTATGTATGATTTGATATCAAATCAAAAATTCTTGGTTGTTATTGAAGCAACAAAGAAAATGTCTATCCCCAGTCCTATGATAGAAGTGCCATTTCTTAGTGATTAGTATTATTAATACTATACTAATAATAAGAATACTATAGAATAAGAATATGAAAGAATATTTTTCACATTCTTATCATTCTTATTAAGTATATAAATATAAGTATTTTTTTCTCAATTTACTTAATTACTAACCGGAAAAGAACACATACATATAACAATTAATATTAAACAATATCAAATAATATTAAACAATATCAAAAATGAAACACACATATGTTATAACATATATAACATAACTCATTTACTTGTTCAAGGGACAAGCTTTATTTTATTTGAACATTTGAAATCCAATTGATCCGATTGATCCCCAAATTCATAGGATCTGGCAGTTGAAGGGGAAGTTGAAAACGAAAAACGAAATGCGGAATTCATCATTTTTATGGTCCATCTTTAATAAATCCCTAGATTCGGAATGTCAGTAATGACTTCCAGCAAATGAAAAAGATGACTTTTCATTTTATTATATTAATTATAAATTCTATATAATTATATTTAAATATTTAATTATATATATATATATTTAATTTGATTATATATTGTATATATATATATAAATTCTATTTCATTATATTATGAATTAGGATCAAGTATGATCAAGTCAAGTTTTATTTAAATAAGCTGCTTTCTATTCTTCGCCTATTTTTTTCAAGTACCTCCAGCGGGACGAAGTGCCAACACTAGAATTTTCATGAGTCTGATGCTATCTTAATTGTATCTAATTCCTTTGCTCATTCCTTTGTTCGACAAAAGGTTCATTCATATATAATAATGGAGATATGTAGCGGGTATAGTTTAGTGGTAAAAGTGCGATTCGTTTGATTAATAACTTAAATAGTTAAGGGATCCTTCGGTTTTTTCATATTCCGATCAAGATCAAAAAAACTTTATTTCTTAAATTGAAAAGGTTGAATCCTTTTTCCCTCAATAGCATATTTGAGGAAGACTATACATTCTCACGATTTATATCCAAGGGTCAATTCGAAATTGAATACAAAATGGGATTATGGAATCGCGAAGCATAATTTTTTTTTATTTCAATTGGATCAAATCTTCCAATTGAATGAGTATGAGTAAAGGATCTATGGATGAAGATACAAAACAAAAGTGTATTTCCAATCGTAACTAGATCTTCAATTTTTGTGTTGTAAAGGGAAGATTGAAGCCAAATAGCTAGAAAACGATGGTTTTGGTTTACTAGAACCGTCAGCATATTTATTGTTTTAGCTCGGTGGAAACAAAATTCTTTTCCTCAGGATCCCTCGAATGGAAATATGGAACGAAGTA